GATATATCCATTTCCTATCAAAACAGATCCTTTCCTTTATTTGTACATCGGGTTTTTTAGCAGGTTTCTTTTAGATTATCCTTGTCTTTGTTTATGTCTCGGATTGGAACAAATTACTATAATTCGTCCCCGCCTACGGATTAATCGACATTTTTCACAAATTTTACGAACAGAAGCTCTTATTTTCATATTTAGCATTCCTTACCTTAATTCTGAATCGACTTGTTGGAAGAAAATAAGTTTCTTGAAATTTTGAATCTCGAATCGTCTTCCCCTGGAAAGGAATGTTCAAGTTGAAAAACCGCCTAATCTCTCGATTCCTTGTTGCGGAGTCGATAAATTATACGTCCTCGAGTTGAATCATAACGACTTACTTCAATTTTGACTCGATCTCCTGGTAGTATCCGTATAAAACTACGCCGGATCTTTCCTGAAACATAACCTAGAATTAGATCTTCATTATCTAAACGAACCCGGAACATACCGTTGGGAAGTGATTCAGTAATTAAACCTTCATGAATCCATTTTTGCTCTTTCATTCCAGATAAAACTCCCTTGAAGTATTAACTAATGGAGGAGTAACGAGATTAGACAATCCGCCCCCCCTTTTTTTTCACAAATAGGAAGTTTCAGATCCAATTCGGATATCAGAAGGATTACCATATATAACACAAAAGTTCTCCGCCGATTCCTTCTAATCGAGCCTCTCGGTCTGTCATTATACCTCGAGAAGTAGAAAGAATTACAATCCCCATTCCGCCTAAAATTTTAGGAATTCGTTGATAGTTAGAATAGATTCGTAAACCGGGTCGACTAATCCGTTTTAAATTTAAAATATTTCTATAGGGCCTTTTCCTATTCCTTTTATGTCGCAGGGTTGCAACCAAAAAATATTTGTTGCTTTTTCGATGTTTCCTGACGTTTTCGATAAAACCTTCTCGTAAAAGTATTTTAATAATGTTTTCATTGATATTAGTAGATGCTATTTGAACCACTCGTTTTCTATCCATGTCAGCATTTCGTATAGAGGTTATTATGTCAGCAATAGTGTCCCTACCCATGATGCACTAAAAATATTAGTACCTCCAAATTTGAATATAATCAACATGTTTTTTTTATGAATATGAATTATTAAATTGTTTTATGAATATGAATTTTTAAAAGGTATATGCGTGAGACATAATCTACTAATTAATCTGAATCCATTTCTTTCCAATACCCTACTATAGTCATATCACGGTCTCATTTTATAATACCTCAGGAGCCAATGAAACTATTTTAGTAAAATTTAACTGTCTCAATTCCCGGGCGATCGCACCAAAAACTCGAGTCCCTTTTGGATTTCCTTCTTGATCAATAACAACTGCAGCGTTGTCATCATATCGTATTATCATACCGTTGTCACGTTTGAGTTCTTTACAGGTACGTACAATTACAGCTCTGACCACTTCTGATCTTTCTAGGGGCATATTTGGTACTGCTTCTTTAATCACAGCAACAATAATGTCACCAATATGTGCATATTGGCGATTGCTAGCTCCTATGATTCGAATACACATCAATTCTCGAGCCCCACTATTATCCGCAACATTCAAATAGGTTTGGGGTTGAATCATATCATTTTTTTTTTTATCTGTTCTTTCAATGCACAATGCAAGGGTCCAAGAAAAAAAAAAGAAATATTATTTGTCAAAAAAAAAAAAAAAAGAAACCCGCAATTTTTCATTGCCAAGACCTATTTCTTTTGGTTTTACACTCTTATCCCGAAATAAGAAATTGAGTTCGTATAGACATTTTGGACGCCGCTATTGAAATAGCCTTTCTGGCTATATTTTCTGCTACTCCGCCCATTTCATAAAGTATTCGACCCGGTTTAACAACAGCTACCCAATATTCAGGGGATCCTTTCCCCGATCCCATACGCGTTTCCGCGGGTCTTATTGTAACTGGTTTGTCTGGAAATATACGTACCCAGATTTTTCCACCACGACGTGCGTTTCGGGTCATTGCTCGTCGCCCTGCTTCTATTTGTCTAGATGTGATCCAAGCGGGTTCAAGTGCCTGAAGAGCATATTTACCGAAACAAATATGATTACCTCGATAAGATATTCCCTTCATTCGTCCCCTATGTTGTTTACGGAATCTAGTTCTTTTAGGGTTATAGTTGATGGTTGTTTCTGAATTCCATCTCTACTACAGAACTGGACATGAGAGTTTCTTCTCATCCAGCTCCTCGCGAATAATAGGATTAAAAATAGTTAATTTGAATTAAGATATATGTATTTAATGAATAATAGATGGAATCCCGGGATTCTTTTAGATTTCATCTAATCTATTAGTAATTTGTATACCCTGTTTGGATATATAATTATTCATATTAAACATATTTATTATATTTTATTTATTTTTATTTTTTTATTTATTTATATTTAAATTTATTTATATTTAAATTTCATTTTAATTAATTATTAATTTAATTTGAATTTATTTTTTTTTCTAT